TTATTGGATAGGAATAACGTTCATGTATTTTCATTATTGGGTTTGTGTCGGATTTAGTATTGATTTATGAATAAAATGGCTCGTGGATCTAGGGGGGAACCTGTCTAGGGGGGTGGTGAATATCTAAGCAGATCGTTAGTATTGTATGGAAGGAGGGGGGTTTGGTCCCCTAAGAGATACAGTTTTTTGAGCCCGGGGGGAATAGTGGAGTACTATGTCCTGTAACCATTAATTTAATTGCACATGTTGGTTGTGCTAGTCAAATAACAAATACATCCAGGTCCAGCTACAATTTGCTTGATCGCGACAGGGCCCGTCCCACGGGCCGTAGCTGAGTCTATGCAGGCCCCCCCCAAAAAATAAAAAATACCAAATGTATGAAACCTCAGTTATGTGTGGGCATGGGCTGATTAGTAATTAACCCATCGAGATGTCTCATTTAAGGGGAACGAATGGGCGATTCTAAACTGACATGGCCCTGAAGTAAGAACCAGATGTCTTGTAAAGATCATTAAATAGCTACCCCCACAATTGATGGGCCCGGTGCGAGAAGAGGGATCCCTGCCGAGCGGGTTGCTGGTTTCACGCGGCATGCTGACTAAGCTCGCGATCTAATGGAGCGGCCATAAGATTCAGTTGACTTGAATTGATTTAAGGACATGTACTATGCACGATCAATGATTATTATGTACATATGTAAAATAAATAAAATTTGATACGAGCTTTAACTTCTCGTAGTGAAAATAAATGAATGCACGATTATACATAGCATGTATAGGTACAATTTATGAGTCAGGACCAGTATTGGCTATGTGGCAGTACATGTATGCACGAGTTACATGGTAATATGTAACAGGATAATTTATTTTTAATACTGACATAATACTGTGGTTTTGCGATGCTCTACAATATACTTTTCAGGGAATAGTTTAAGTAGAATTTCAGCTTTGGGTGCTGATGGTGGAGTATAGTACTTCTTCCTTGAGTCTTAGGGAGATGTGGTTCGTCTCCTTTTCCGGTTTACAAGGCCGGGGTATTTAATTATACTACAAAGACTCTTCACTTTATGAGTTTATTTTCGATAAGACTAGCCGTTGGTATTAAAACTAGAATTAGGAGAAAGTAAAGGATGGATGCGAATTGGCCTACGATCACATAGGGGTGTTCCACGGGTTGGCCGCCAATTCATGTTAGGGTTAGTAGATCTGCGACTAATACTCAGAACAGAAATTGGCTGAAGGGTCGGAATATTATGCTTCGTTGTTTGGATGTATGGAGTATTGGGATGAAGGCTAGGATTAGGATTGAGAGTAATAGGGCTAGGACTCCGCCTAATTTGTTGGGAATTGATCGTAGGATTGCGTATGCGAATAGGAAATATCATTCTGGTTTAATATGTGCTGGGGTGCTGAGGGGGTTTGCTGGGGTGTAGTTATCGGGGTCTCCAAGCAGGTCAGGTGCGAATAGGGTCAGTATTAGTAGGGTTAGGATTAGTAGTAGGGCGCCTAGGATATCTTTGATTGTGTAATAGGGGTGGAATGGAATTTTATCTATGTTAGATGGGATGCCTGTAGGATTGTTAGATCCTGTTTCGTGGAGAAATAGAAGGTGGACGATTGCTAATGCTAGGATGATGAAGGGAAGGATGAAGTGGAAGGCAAAGAAGCGTGTTAGTGTTGCTTTGTCTACGGAGAAACCACCTCAGATTCATTCGACTAAGGTGTTACCGATGTATGGGATTGCTGATAGGAGATTGGTGATGACGGTTGCACCTCAGAATGATATTTGTCCTCAGGGCAGGACATAGCCTACGAATGCAGTGGCTATGACTGTGAATAGTAGGATTACTCCAATGTTTCATGTTTCTTGAAAGGCGTAGGAGCCGTAGTATAGGCCGCGTCCTATGTGGGCGTAGAGGCAAATAAAGAATATGGAGGCTCCGTTTGCATGTAGATACCGGATAATTCAACCGTAGTTTACGTCTCGACAGATGTGTGTGATTGATGAGAAGGCGGTTGTTGTGTCTGGTGTGTAGTGTATTGCTAGGAATAGGCCTGTTAGGATTTGTATAATTAGACAAAGGCCAAGTAGGGAGCCGAAGTTTCATCATGAAGAGATATTTGATGGAGTGGGGAGATCGATGAAGGCGTCGTTAATAATTTTTATTAGTGGGTGTGTTTTTCGGATGTTGGTCATTAGTGTTCTTGTAGTTGAATAACAACGATGATTTTTCATGTCATTAGTCATGGTTAGAGTCCATGTAAGAATAATGATAATATACATTGTTTTTATTTTAAGTATTCTTTTTGTAATTAGTTTTGTAGGGGTTTCTTCAAAGCCCTCACCTATTTATGGGGGTTTAGGGTTGATTGTGGGTGGTGGTGTTGGGTGTGGAATTGTTTTAAGTTTTGGTGGTTCGTTTTTAGGTTTAATGGTATTCTTGGTTTATTTGGGGGGAATATTAGTTGTATTTGGTTATACGACAGCTATGGCTACTGAACAGTATCCCGAGGTTTGGGTTTCTAATAAGGTTGTACTGGGAGCATTTGTTTTAGGGTTAGTAGTAGAGTTTTTAGTTGTAGTTTACGTTTTAAAGAGTGGGGAGATGAAGGTTGTATTTGAGTTCGGTGGGCTGGGGGATTGGGTTGTTTGTGATGTAGGGGGTTCTGGGGTTTTTAGTGAGGAAGTCACAGGGATTGCGGCATTGTACAGTTATGGAACTTGATTAGTGGTTGTTACAGGTTGGTCCTTGTTTATTAGTGTTGTAATTATTATAGAGATTACTCGGGGTAATTAAATAAGATTATGCTGAGGATGATGGTGATGAGGAAAGATAGGAAATAAAGCTTGATAAGGCCTTGTTGGTTTGAGGTTAGTGTGGAAGCTTTTAGTTGGATAAGGGCTGTGGTTTTTGGTAGAATGGTTTCTAATCAGGTTAGGTCTAGTAGGGAGGTTGCTAGTTTTTGGCTTATTAGCAAGTCAAGGTGAGGGGGCAGACGATGTATGATTGTGGGAAAGTATCCTAGTAAGGTGGAGAATTTGGAGAAGTTTGATGGGTATGTGTGTTTTAGGTTTTGTGTGTGGATGTTAATTTCGAATGCGAGGATGAAGCCTAGGGTTGTTATTGCAAGGGCGGTCAGTTTTAGGTGTAAGGGCATGGTTATCAAGGGGGTGTTTATTGGAGGAATGCTGTTGGATAGGATGAAGCCGGCGAAAATGCTTCCGATTAGTAGGCGTTTGATGGGGTTGATTAATAGGGGATTATTTTCGTTGATGGTTGTGGAGGGAGGGAAGCGGGGTTGTCCTAATAGCGTGAAGAAGATAATGCGAGTGCTATAGATAGCTGTGAGGGAGGTGGCGGTTAAGGTTAGTAGTAGGGCTCAGGCGTTGGTATACGACGAAGTGGCAGTTTCAATGATGGGGTCTTTGGAGTAGAATCCAGTGAGGAATGGTATTCCTGTTAATGCAAGGCATCCGATGATGAGGGCAGTTGTGGTGAATGGGAGGGCCTTGAATAGTCCTCCTATCTTTCGAATGTCTTGTTCATTGTTCAGGTTATGGATGATGGAGCCAGAACATAAGAATAATATAGCCTTGAAGAAAGCGTGTGTGCAAATGTGTAGAAATGCCAGGTACGGTTGGTTGAGGCCGATTGTTACTATTATCAGGCCTAGTTGGCTGGAGGTGGAGAAAGCAATGATTTTTTTGATGTCATTTTGGGTGAGGGCACAGATGGCTGTGAATAAGGTTGTGATAGCGCCTAAGCAGAGGGTTGTTGTTTGGATAAATTTATTATTTTCTATTAGAGGGTAGAAACGGACAAGTAGGAAGATTCCTGCTACAACTATTGTGCTTGAGTGGAGTAGGGCTGAAACTGGGGTGGGGCCCTCTATTGCTGATGGAAGTCAGGGGTGGAGTCCGAATTGGGCTGACTTTCCAGCTGCGGCTAGTACAAGTCCCATGAGTGGAAAGTTCGGGGAGTTTTGGTTAAGTATAAAGATTTGTTGTAGGTCTCATGTGTTTATGTTAGAGAGGAATCATGCTATTGATGCGAGAAGTCCGATGTCTCCAATGCGGTTATATAGGATTGCTTGGAGGGCGGCTGTATTTGCGTCTGTTCGTCCGAATCATCAGCCGATGAGTAGGAAGGATATGATCCCTACTCCTTCTCAACCGATGAAGAGCTGGAAGAGGTTGTTAGCTGTAACAAGGATTAATATAGTGATGAGGAAAAGGAGTAGGTATTTAAAGAATTGATTAATGTAGGGGTCGGAGTGCATATATCATATTGAGAATTCTATAATGGATCATGTGATGAATAATGATACTGGTATAAATATGAGTGAAAAGTAATCTATTTTGAAGCTGAGTGTTAGTTTGAGGGTTTGGATAGTAACTCAGTGTCAGTTTGAGATGAGTGCTTCTTGGTTGGTATGAAGATATATTATTGCAGGGATTAGGCTGGTGATGAAGGCACAGAAGACGATGTTTTTTACATAAGATTGGTATTTGTTGTTTTTGTAGGTGCTTGTGGTGGATATTACGATTGGGGTGGTTAGAATTAGTAGTGTGAGTAGGGCGAAGGAGGTAAATAGGTTTATTACTTTTATTTGGAGTTGCACCAATTTTTTGGTTCCTAAGACCAATGGATAACTACTATCCTGTAAAAGTTTGAAAAAGCCACAGCTGTTAGGTGTGGGAGCATGAGTTAGCAGTTCTTGCAATACTTTTTCGGTAAGTAAGAAGTTTTGGTCTTCTGTCATTAGTTTCACAAACTAATATTTTTCTTAAACTATACTTACAGTAAAGAGGGCCTAGAATGATTTTGGGATTAAGTGATAGGAGTAGGAGGGGGATGATGTGTAGGGCCATTAGGGCATGTTCTCGTGTGAAGGAGGGAGTAATATTGTTAATGTGATGTGTGTGCTTGCCGCGTTGTGTTATGATTAGTATGTATAAGGAGTAGAGAGCGGTGATTACAATGTTTGTTCCTATTAGAAGGATGGTGGGGTTAGATCATGAGAAGGCTGATATGACCACGAATAGTTCTCCGATTAGGTTGATAGATGGGGGTAGAGCAAGGTTTGTCAAGCTTGCTAGTAGTCATCAGGTGGCTATCAGTGGTAGAAAAATTTGCAGGCCTCGGGCCAAGATTATGGTTCGGCTATGGATACGTTCATAGTTTGAGTTTGCTAGACAGAATAGTATAGAGGATGTGAGACCGTGAGCGATTATTAGGGCGGTAGCCCCTATGTAACTTCAGGGGGTTTGGATGAGGATGGCTGCGATGACAAGTGCTATGTGGCTGACTGAGGAGTATGCGATGAGTGATTTTAGGTCTGTTTGGCGTAAACAGATAGAGCTGGTTATAATTATTCCTCATAGGGAGAGCATGAGGAATGGGTAGGCTATGTGTTCTGTTAAGGGGTTAAGCATGGGTGTGATTCGTAACATGCCGTAGCCCCCAAGTTTTAGTAATACGGCTGCAAGGACTATGGAACCTGCGATAGGGGCTTCTACGTGTGCTTTGGGTAGTCAAAGGTGTAGTCCGTAGAGGGGTATTTTTACTAGGAAGGCTATTATGCAAGCCAATCATAGGAAGATATTGGATCAGGAGGTGGATAGTGGTTGGGCTCAGTGTTGTAGTAGTAGAAAGTTTAAGGATCCTGTTGTGTTTTGTAGATAGATTAGTGCTACTAATAGTGGGAGGGATCCAACTAGTGTATAAAATAGGAAATACAGCCCTGCATTGAGTCGTTCCGTTTGGTTACCTCAGCGGGTAATAATAATAAGGGTGGGGATTAGCGTAGCTTCGAATATAATGTAGAATAGAATTAGTTCGGTGGCGGTGAATGTTATGATTAGAAGGACTTGTAATATAATTAGTATTGTAATGTAGAGTTTTTTTCGGACGGGTGGTTCTTTTAGGAGGTGAGATTGGCTTGCTATTAGTATTAGTGGAAGGAGCCATATTGTTAATATTAGAAGTGGGGTGGAAAGGGGGTCGGAGAAGAAAATTAGGGAGTAATTAAGGCTGTTATCATTGAGTTGGTTAAGGAGGAGTAGGCTTGTGAAGCTAATTAATAGACTGTAGGTTGTGGAGTTGATTCAGATTAAGTTATTTTTTGATAATCAGGTCAAGGGTATTAGTATGATTGTGGGGATGATGAATTTTAGCATTGGAGGAGGTTGAGATTTTGTACGTAGTCGGTGCCATATGTGTTGGAGATTGTGACTAATAGGGCTAATCCGATAGCTGCTTCACAGGCTGCGAATACTAGGAGGATAATGGGTATTATGTTGGCCAAGGTAAAGTGGGAGTTTAGAATTGTAAGGGCTGCTAGGACGAAAAGTGACAATATTATACCTTCTAGGCAGAGTAGTGCGGACATTAGATGGGATCGATACATCAGTAGGCCCACGAGGGACATGCTAAAGGCTATAATGATATTTATATGAATTAAGGTCACTTGGTAGTTGTGAGTTTAATCACAGTTTAGTGAGTCGAAATCACTTGTTTTGTTTTAAACTAAATACCATATTCGGCTCATTCTAGGCCCTCTTGAGTTCATTCGTAGGCTAGGCTGGCTGCTAGTAGGGAGATTAGGAATAGGGCTATAGTGAGTATTGTATTTAGATTATTTGTTTGGATTGCTCAGGGGAGGGGAAGTAGAAGGGCGATTTCTAGATCGAAGAGGAGGAACGTGATAGCTACTAGGAAGAATTTTATGGAAAAAGGTAGGCGGGCTGATTCTATAGGATCAAATCCACATTCATAGGGGCTTGTTTTTTCTGCATATGCATTTAGTTGGGGTAGTCAGAAAGCGATAAATACGAGTAGTAGGGCCAGTGTTGTGTTTGTTAATAGTGTTAATAGGAGGTTTATTGTTCTTTTTCGGAGTATACCGAAACTAACTGATTGGAAGTCAGTTGTACTTATTAATACTAAAAGAGCTAGGAGCCTCATCAATAGATAGATACATAAAGAAATAATCATACGACGTCTACAAAATGTCAATATCAAGCAGCGGCTTCGAAGCCAAAATGGTGGTTTGATGTAAAGTGGAATTTTATTTGACGTAGGAAGCAAACAATGAGGAAGGTAGATCCGATAATTACGTGTAATCCATGAAAGCCCGTGGCTACGAAGAATGTAGATCCGTAGATTCCGTCTGAAATTGTGAAAGGGGCTTCGTAGTATTCTGATGCTTGTAGTAGGGTGAAATAGAGACCTAGTGTAATTGTGATGAAGAGCGCTTGAAGTATGTGTTTACGGTTTCCTTCTATTAGACTGTGGTGGGCTCAGGTAATGGATACGCCAGAGGCCAACAGCACAGAGGTGTTGAGAAGGGGAACTTCTAGGGGATTTAAGGGGTGGATGCCTGTTGGTGGTCAACATCCACCTAGTTCTGGAGTGGGAGCGAGGCTTGAGTGGTAGAAGGCTCAGAAGAAGCCTGTGAAGAATAAGACTTCTGAGATGATAAATAGGATTATTCCATATCGAAGTCCTTTTTGGACGGTTGGTGTGTGATGGCCTTGGAATGTGCTTTCTCGGATAATGTCTCGTCATCATTGGTATATTGTTAAGATATTTGTTAGTAAGCCTAAAGTTAGCAGGATTATTGAGTTGAAGTGGAATCACATAATTAGGCCTGATGTTATAAGAAGTGCTGATAGAGCTCCAGTGAGGGGTCAAGGACTGGGGTTTACTATGTGATATGAGTGGGTCTGGTGGGTCATTATGTGTTATCATGAAGGTATAGGCTTACTAGGAGGGTGAATACGTAGGCTTGGATTAAGGCTACAGCGAATTCAAGGATGGTTAATAGAGTAAGAATAATAAAGGTGATAAGGGTTGTAAGTAGACTGATATTTATTAGTGCAAGGGTTGCTTCTCCAATTAAATGTATTAGTAGGTGACCTGCTGTAATGTTGGCAGTTAGTCGTACGGCCAGTGCTACTGGTTGAATAAATAGGCTGATAGTTTCGATAATTACTAGCATAGGAATAAGAAAGGTGGGTGTGCCTTGTGGTAGTAGGTGTGCTAAGGATATTTTTGTTTTGTTGCGAAATCCAGTAAAAACAGTGCCAGCCCATAGGGGGATGGCTATTCCTACATTTATTGAGAGTTGTGTGGTGGGTGTGAATGAGTGGGGTAATATTCCAAGAAGATTGGTGGAGGCAATAAATAGGAATAATGAAATAAGTATTAGAGATCAGGTTTGTCCTTTAGGGCTGTGCGTACTTATTAGTTGTTTTGATGTTAGTTTAGTTAATCATTGTTGGATAGAGATTGTGCGGTTGTTGATTAGTCGGTTTGGTGTTGGGAATAAAATGGATGGGAGGATAATAATTAGGGTGGTGATAGGGATACCTACTATAACTGGGGTTATGAAAGGGGCAAATAGATTTTCGTTCATGTGGTGTCTCAAGGGGTTTGTTGTTTTTGTGTTTTGGTTAGTACTAATTTGGGGTTGGGGGAGTGGGAGTGTTTTGAAATTTTTAGTTGAAGTAATACAAATAGGGTTAGGAGTATAGATAGGATAGTGAGGAGTCATGTTGATGTATCTAGTTGTGGCATATCATTAAGGGGAGTTTGGGCTCTCAATCTTTAACTTAAAAGGTTAACGCTAGTTTAGCTTCTTAATGATGTTATAGTATTGATGTAGATCATTTTTCAAAGTTTTCTAGGGGTACTAATTCCAGAACAATTGGTATAAAACTGTGATTTGAGCCGCAAATCTCTGAACATTGCCCGTAGAATAGGCCAGGCCGCGTTGATATTAAGGTTGTTTGGTTTAGGCGTCCTGGGATCGCATCTGTTTTTAAGCCCAGGGAAGGTACGGCTCATGAGTGTAATACGTCTTCTGAGGAGACTAATATTCGGATTGTTATTTCTATGGGTAGTACCACTCGGTTATCTACTTCTAGTAGTCGTAATTCTCCTGGTTTTAGGTCTGATGTTGGGATTATGTAGGAGTCGAAGTTTAGGTCTTCGTAGTCAGTATACTCGTAGCTTCAATATCATTGGTGACCTATTGTTTTTACGGTGAGGGAGGGATTATTAACTTCGTCTATTATGTAAAGGATTCGTAGAGAGGGCAAGGCAATTAAGATTAGGATGATGGCTGGAAGGATAGTTCAGATAGTTTCTACTTCTTGGGCATCTATGGTGCTGGTATGTGTTAATTTAGTTGTGAGTATTAGGGTAATGATATAGAGAACTAAGGAGCTAATTAAGAAAACAATTATTAATGTGTGATCATGGAAATGTAGAAGTTCTTCTATAATAGGTGATGTTGCATCTTGGAAGCCTAGTTGGAGAGGATATGCCATAGAGATATACAGGGTTTTCACTTGTAACTTAACTTTGACAAAGTTATATAAGATTTTACTAATATCTCATCTATAAAGAAAGACATAGTGGTTATGATGTTGGCTTGAAACCAATGGGAGAGGGTTCGATTCCTTCCTTTCTTGATCATTTTGGGTTGATGTATGCGGGTTCTTCGAATGTGTGGTATGGTGGGGGACATCCGTTTAATCATTCAAGGTTAGTAGAGGTGAGGTCTACTGCTAGTACTTCTCGTTTGGATGCGAATGCTTCTCAGATGATGAAAATTATTAGTATAACTGCTGTTAATGAGATGAATGAGCCTATTGATGAGATAGTATTTCATATTGTGTAGGCGTCTGGATAGTCGGAGTATCGTCGAGGTATACCGGATAGACCTAAGAAGTGTTGTGGGAAGAATGTTAGGTTTACGCCTACGAATATGATTATAAAGTGAATTTTTGTTCATGTTGAGTTAAGCGTGTACCCTGAGAATAGCGGGAATCAGTGGACAAAGCCTCCTATAATGGCGAAGACGGCCCCTATTGAAAGTACATAGTGGAAATGGGCAACTACGTAGTAGGTATCGTGTAGGACAATGTCTAATGATGAGTTGGCCAGGACGATGCCTGTTAGACCACCTACTGTGAAAAGGAAGATGAAGCCTAGGGCTCATATTAGGGCAGGAGATCATTTAATGTTGCCTCCGTGGAGTGTTGCTAATCAACTGAAGACTTTTACCCCTGTAGGGATGGCGATGATTATAGTGGCTGATGTGAAGTATGCTCGTGTGTCAACGTCTATTCCTACTGTAAATATGTGGTGTGCCCATACGATGAAGCCTAAGAATCCGATAGATACCATAGCTCAGACTATTCCTATATAGCCGAAAGGTTCTTTTTTTCCTGAGTAATAAGTCACAATGTGTGAAATTATTCCGAACCCAGGGAGGATTAAGATATATACTTCAGGGTGACCAAAAAATCAGAATAGGTGTTGATACAGGATTGGGTCTCCTCCACCTGCAGGGTCGAAGAAAGTTGTATTTAGGTTTCGGTCAGTTAATAGCATGGTGATTCCAGCTGCTAGGACAGGTAGTGATAGTAGGAGCAGCACTGCTGTAACTAGGACTGATCATACGAAAAGAGGTGTTTGGTATTGGGTTATGGCAGGTGGTTTTATGTTAATGATAGTTGTGATAAAGTTAATGGCTCCGAGGATAGAGGATACGCCAGCTAGGTGTAGAGAGAAAATGGTAAGGTCGACTGAAGCTCCTGCATGTGCTAGGTTTCCGGCTAGAGGGGGATATACAGTTCAGCCTGTGCCTGCACCGGCTTCGACCATTGAGGATGCTATTAGTAGTAGGAAAGAAGGAGGGAGTAGTCAGAAGCTTATATTATTTATACGGGGGAAAGCCATGTCAGGTGCTCCAATTATTAAGGGAACTAGTCAGTTTCCAAATCCACCGATTATAATGGGTATTACTATGAAGAAGATTATTACAAAGGCGTGGGCTGTTACTAGTACGTTGTAGACTTGATCGTCTCCGATTAGTGTGCCAGGCTGACCTAGTTCAGCGCGAATTAATAAGCTTAGGCCAGTGCCTACTATTCCTGCTCAGGCGCCAAATAATAAATATAAGGTGCCAATGTCTTTGTGGTTGGTTGAGAATAGTCAGCGGTTTATGAACATAGGTAAAATGGTCGAGTAGGCATTAGACTGTAAATCTAAAGACAGAGGTTGAAGTCCTCTTTTTACCAAGTCCTGTGGTGAATAGTCATTTTGAATTGCAAATTCAAGGAAGCAGCTTCAAATCCTGCCGGGGCTTCTCCCGCCTTTTTTTTCTCGCGGCGGGAGAAGTAGATTGAAGCCAGTTGATTAGGGTATTTAGCTGTTAACTAAAAGTTCGTGGGAGATGTATCCCTCCAATCTAGTGAGGATTTAGCTTAATTAAAGTGTTTGATTTGCATTCAATTGATGTAAGATATAGTCTTGCAGTCCTTATTAGGCAGGAGTTAAGTAAATTATACTTGCTTAGGGCTTTGAAGGCTCTTGGTCTAGTTTTAACCTAAACTCCTACAGTAGGGTTGAGAGTATTGGTGTGAGGGGTAGTAGTATTGTGGATATTACGATCGCTGTTGGTAGGAGAATGGCTTGTTTTGTGGAGTCGAATTGTCATTTTATTTTTATGTTATTTATGGAAGGGAATAGTGTTAGTGCTGTGGAGTAGGTGAGGCGTATGTAGAAGTATAGGTTAAGTAGTGCTGTGATGGCCATGAACGTTGGCATAATAAGGATTTCGTTTTTTGTTAATTCTTGGATGATCATTCATTTGGGCATAAATCCTGATAGTGGTGGGAGTCCTCCTATTGAGAGTAGGGTAAGTATGGTAAGGGTAGTGATAACGGGTATTTTGTTTCATGTTTGGGATAGTGATAGTGTGGTGGTGGTTGAGTTTTGGATAAATAATATGAATATGGTGAAGGTTATTGTAATGTAAATCAACAAGTTTAATAGTGTTAGGGTTGGACTGTATAGTAGAATGGTTGTTATCCATCCTATGTGGGCGATTGATGAGTAGGCTATGATTTTTCGAAGTTGTGTTTGGTTTAGTCCACCTCAGCCCCCAATTAAAATGGAGAGTAAGGATATGGTTAGTATTAGGTGTAAATTAATTGATGGCGAGATTTGGTATAGGATTGATAGAGGTGCGAGTTTTTGTCATGTCAATAGGATTAGGCCTGTGACTAGGGGGATGCCTTGTGTTACTTCTGGGACTCAGAAGTGGAAGGGAGCTAGTCCTAGTTTGATAGCTAGGGCTACAGTTATAAGTGTGGATGCTGTTGGGTTAAATAGTTTTGTGACGGTTCATTGGCCGGAGTATATTAAGTTGATAATGATTGCTATTATGAGCAGTGCGGAGGCAGTGGCTTGTGTTAGAAAATATTTAGTGGAGGCTTCTGTGGCTCGGGGACTGGGGTTTTTCATTATAATAGGAATGAAGGCTATTATGTTTATTTCAAAGCCGATTCAGGCTAGTAGTCAGTGAGAGCTGGTAATTACCATTATTGTACCCAGGATAAGGGTTGTTAGGAGGATAATAAGGATTGATGGGTTTATTAGTATGGGAAGGATATGAACCAACATTTTCGGGGTATGGGCCCGATAGCTTGTTTAGCTGACCTTACTATAGATTGTAGTGTAACATGGTAGCACGAAGAACTTTGAATTCTTAAGGGTAGGTTCAATTCCTATTATTCTAGAAATAAGAGGGTTTAAACCTCTATTATTTACTCTATCAAAGTAACTCTTTTGTCAGACATATTTCTTACGTTTGAGGGGGGATGCTTGCAGTTATAATTGGTAGTGAGATGTGTCATATGCAGAGGGCTAGTGTCAGGGGAAGGAAACTTTTTCAGAGTAAATGTATTAGTTGGTCGTATCGGAATCGGGGGTAGGATGCTCGGATTCATAGGAAGGATATTGTGAGTAGTAGTGTTTTGATAATGAGGTTTGTTGTATATAGTTCTGGAGTGTGAGGGTCGTGAAATGTTCCTAGGAATAGGATAGCTGTGAATATATTTATTATAATGATGTTGGCGTATTCTGCTAGGAAGAATAGAGCAAAAGGGCCTGCTGCATATTCTACGTTGAAGCCGGATACGAGTTCTGATTCTCCTTCTGTTAGGTCGAAGGGGGCTCGGTTAGTTTCTGCCAAGGTAGAGATGAATCATATTATGGCTAGGGGTCAGGTTGGGAAGATTAGTCATAGATGTTCTTGTGTTGTGGCTAGTGTTGATAGGGTGAAGGAACCGTTTACTAGGAGTACAGATAGGAGGATAATGGCTAATGTTACTTCATATGAAATTGTTTGTGCTACTGCTCGTAGGGCTCCAATTAGTGCGTACTTCGAGTTGGAGGCTCAGCCGGATCATAGGATGGAATAGACGGCTAGGCTGGATATTGCTAATATAAATAATACTCCTAGGTTTATATTGATGAGGGGGTAAGGCATGGGTAAGGGGCTTCACATGGTGAGGGCTAGGGTCAGGGCTAGTACGGGTGCAATAATGAACATGGTAGTGGAGGATGTGGCTGGTCGTAGGGGTTCTTTGGTGAATAGTTTGATTGCATCAGCGAATGGTTGGAGCAGGCCATGTGGGCCTACGATGTTTGGTCCCTTTCGGAATTGTATGTAGCCTAGGATTTTGCGTTCTACTAGTGTTAGGAATGCTACGGCTAGGAGGATGGGGAGGATAAGTGTTAGGATGTTAATTATAAACATTTTGTTGGGGAGAGGATTTGAACCTCTGGGTGTAAAAGTTTAAGTTTTATGCAATTACCGAACTCTGCCACCTCAACAAGGCCCTGGTCTTGGGCAGGTTTGTTTACGCTTAATTATTAAGTTAAGACTGGATCATTAATTATTTGAAGGCGCTTGTTTGAAGTTGGCCTTATTTCTCTTGTCCTTTCGTACTGGGAGAAATGCGTAATAGATAGAAACCGACCTGGATTGCTCCGGTCTGAACTCAGATCACGTAGGACTTTAATCGTTGAACAAACGAACCCTTAATAGCGGCTGCACCATTAGGATGTCCTGATCCAACATCGAGGTCGTAAACCCTATTGTCGATATGGACTCTAGAATAGGATTGCGCTGTTATCCCTAGGGTAACTTGTTCCGTTGATCAAAAGATTGGATCAATAAGTGATTTTATGCTTTGGCTAGTGGGCCTAGGCTTTAATCACTCGGAGGGTTTTTTGTGCTCCGAGGTCACCCCAACCGAAATTGTCAGCCCATATAAAGTTTTGTTATCCCTTGGTGGTTTAAGGTTGTGATTTTTGGGTTGATTAATTGAAGCTCCATAGGGTCTTCTCGTCTTATTTTATTATCCCCGCCTCTTCACGGGGAGGTCAATTTCACTGATTAAAAGTAAGAGACAGTAAAACCCTCGTGTGGCCATTCATACAAGTCCTTAATTAGAGAACAAGTGATTATGCTACCTTTGCACGGTCAGGATACCGCGGCCGTTTAACTGTTGTCACCGGGCAGGCAGTGCCTCTAATACTGGTTATGCTAGAGGTGATGTTTTTGGTAAACAGGCGGGGTTTGTGTTTGCCGAGTTCCTTTTACTTTTTTTAATCTTTCCTTAATGCACGCCTGTGTTGGGTTAACAGTGCTTAAATAAATGGTTTAGTGTTGGGTTTTATTTATTTGCTGTTAATTATCAGTGTACTATCAGTTACTGATGTAAGCTTGTGCAAGGAGAAAAATTTCTTGTTACTCATGTTAACAGTATTGCTTCTATATTTGTATAGATTAGTCCAGTAATTAGGCTAGGAGTTGATTTGTTTAATGTTGGGATTAAAACATTGTTTTGTTGTTGAGCTTGAACGCTTTCTTAATTGATGGCTGCTTTTAAGCCAACTATGGTGTATGTTTATTTTACTCTCTAGTCAAGGTTGTACCCATTTCTAAAAAGCTGTACCTTTTTAGACTAACAATTAAATATACGTTGAGGCTTGGCATGGCTTATTAGTATTATTTAACGTTGAACTGAGATTCTTTTCATGGACAACCAGCTATCACCAGGCTCGTTAGGCTTTTCACCTCTACTTATAAGTCTTCTCACTATTTTGCCACATAGATGAGTTCGTTCATAAATACTGCTCGTAAGTAGCTCGTCTGGTTTCGGGTAATTTAACTTAAGGTCTCTTTGCTAAGTTATTACTAGTTAAGTCATTATGCGAAAGGTACAAGGGGTAAGCTTTGCTTTTTATTACTTTTAGGTTTTCTTTCATCTTTCCCTTACGGTACTATCTCTATAGCGCCACTGGTAATTAAATTTCTATCTCCTATACTTTAAAGTGTATGGTGAATGTTTTATTTGATTGGTTTGTGGTAGTAGAAGTGGGGAGGGTGTGGGCTAGAACTGGTTCAAGATATACACAGAGTGTGAAATCTTCTAGGTGTAAACTAGATGCTTTGTTTAAGCTATATCTTGGTTTGTCCAAGCACACCTTCCGGTATGCTTACCTTGTTACGACTTGTCTCCTCTCGTATGATTGCTTAGCGTGGGTCAACGAACTGGGGCTTTGCTAGGGTACTTGAGGAGGGTGACGGGCGGTGTGTGCGTGCTCCATGGCCTTATTCAATCAAGCACTCTGCTCTTGATTTACTGCTAAATCCTCCTTTGGTTTTTAAGTTTCATAAAAACTTTCGTGTGAGTATAAGGAATGTTCTTAATATAGAAAATGTAGCCCATTTCTTCCCAACCCATAGGTTACACCTTGACCTAACGTTTTTATGTGGGATGTTTATGCTTACTTTCGTTCCCTTTGGGGTTTGCTGAAGATGGCGGTATATAGACTGTAGTAGCAAGGGTTGGTGAGGTTGATCGGGGTTTATCGTTTATAGAACAGGCTCCTCTAGGGGGGTATGAAGCACCGCCAAGTCCTTTGAGTTTTAGGCTGTTGCTAGTAGTACTCTGGCGAGTAGTCTTGTTTCGTGACTATTAGAGTTTATGGCTAAGCATAGTGGGGTATCTAATCCCAGTTTGGATCTTAGCTGTCGTGTAATCAGATTATATTAAAGTCACTTTCGTAGTTTAGCTTAGTTTTAATTAGGGCTTTTTACAGCTTAATTAAGGCTTGACTTTATTTTATGTAATTCCTTAACACTCTTTACGCCGTATTCCTATTAATTTGGGTTAATCGTATGACCGCGGTGGCTGGCACGAAGTTTACCAACCCTTGTAAACATGACTTAGTCAAACTTTCGTTCATGGCTTAATTTTTATCACTGCTGTGTCCCGTGGGGGTGTGGCTAAGCGAGGCGTCGTAAGCTGCTATTGCTAGTGTGCTTGATGCCCACTCCTTTTGATCCTTGATGATTTAGAGGGTGTTCTCACCGGGGTGTAGATGCTTGCATGTGTAAGTCTGTTTAGAACTAATAGAAAGGCTGGGACCAAACCTTTAATGTCAATGGGGTTAGTTAAGTCCATCTAGACATTTTCAGTGTCTTGCTTTACAAATATTTAAGCTACATTAAC